GATCCAAGAAACCAGTCACTATATGATGGATCGATCATATCGTTGTAGCAACTGAAATATTTTTTGCATAAAGGAAAAAATCGAATTATGGGTTGTGAAGCGAAAATAGAGGGATGTGGATAAATGGAAGGGTGAAAGAAAGAGAGAAAGAGAATATTAATGATATATGATTCCAATATGTATGGTCTATGAAAAATCTCATAAAAGGCAGTGTAATAAAGCATCAATACTGATTCGTCCATAACCATAATTAGATGAATTTGGTTCATAGGAAAAATTCATAGGAAAAAAAAAAGAAGTAAAGAGCCACGAGTCAATAAAGACTGAGGAGATTGACTCAGGAACAAATTTCATTAGGAGCTCCGTTGCAAAGTTCAGACCTAGCCATTAATCGAGAAGCGATGGGAACGACGGAACCTGTGACTGCAGAAGATTCTATTAAAAACGAATCCTAATGATTCATTGGGTGGGATGGCGGAACGAACCAGGAATCAATTAATTTATTCTGAGAGGTCATAGGCTGACCTTACGAATGAAACAAATATTAAAAGAGTAAATATTCGCCCGCGAAAGCCTTCTTATTGGATTGCTAAATTTTGGGTGATTCAATAAAGGGCAAAATAAAAGATTCGTTATAAAATAAAAAAAGACATTACATTATCCATAAATAGATATATACGTGTAGTTGCATATACAAACAAGATATACAAATTCCTACATGACAGATTAAATCTCCACGATTCAGTGTATTTTTCATTAAATACATGCATATTTTTAATATTATTTAAATTTAATCGTTTGATTCGCGAGGAGCTGGATGAGAAGAAACTCTCATGTCCGGTTCTGCAGTAGAGATGGAATTGAGAAACAACCATCAACTATAACCCCAAAAGAACCAGATTTCGTAAACAACATAGAGGAAGAATGAAGGGAATATCTTATCGAGGCAATCGTATTTGTTTCGGTAGATACGCTCTTCAGGCACTTGAACCCGCTTGGATCACATCTAGACAAATAGAAGCAGGGCGGCGAGCAATGACACGATATGCGCGTCGTGGTGGAAAAATCTGGATACGTATATTTCCAGATAAACCTGTTACAATAAGACCTACGGAAACACGTATGGGTTCGGGGAAAGGATCTCCCGAATATTGGGTATCCGTCGTTAAACCGGGTCGAATACTTTATGAAATGGGCGGAGTATCAGAAATTGTAGCCAGAGAAGCTATTTCAATAGCTGCATCCAAAATGCCTATACGAACACAATTCGTTATTGCGGGATAGGGGTGTGGAACCAAAGGAAAGAGATCTGTGCGGTGAAAAAAAACAATCGCAGGTTTTTTTTATTTTTGGACAAAAAATATTTCTTTTTATTCCTTCGCCCTTTACATTGAAAGAACAGATAAAAAAAAAATATGATTCAACCTCAGACCCATTTGAATGTAGCGGACAACAGCGGGGCTCGAGAATTGATGTGTATTCGAATCATAGGAGCTAGTAATCGCCGATATGCTCATATTGGTGACGTTATTGTTGCTGTAATCAAAGAAGCAGTGCCCAATATGCCTCTAGAAAAATCTGAAGTGATTAGAGCTGTAATTGTACGTACATGTAAAGAACTCAAACGTGACAACGGTATGATAATACGATATGATGACAATGCAGCAGTTGTCATTGATCAAGAAGGAAATCCAAAAGGAACTCGAGTTTTTGGTGCGATCGCTCGGGAATTGAGACAGTTGAATTTTATTAAAATAGTTTCATTAGCCCCTGAGGTATTATAAATACTAATAGATGAGACCATGATAGGGTATCTGAAATAAATTCAATTAAATTAACTGAAAACTGAAAAAAATTCAATTCAAAATGAATTAGTAGATTGTGTCTCACGCATATACCTTTAAAATTCATAAAAAAAAAACACAGAGCATGTTGATTATATCGAAACTCGGAGGCACCAATAATTATAATTTGTCATGGGTAGGGACACTATTGCCGACATAATAACTTCTATACGAAATGCTGACATGGATAAAAAAAGAACGGTTCGAATAACATCTACTAATATTACCGAAAACATTGTGAAAATACTTCTACGAGAAGGTTTTATCGAAAACGTGAGAAAACATCAGGAAAACAACAAATATTTTTTGGTTTTAACCCTACGACATAGAAGGAATAGGAAAGGGCCATATAGAACTATTTTAAAACGTATCAGCCGACCCGGTCTACGAATCTATTCTAACCATCAACACATTCCTAAGATTTTAGGTGGAATGGGGATTGTAATTCTTTCTACTTCTCGCGGTATAATGACAGACCGAGAGGCTCGACGAGAAGGAATCGGAGGAGAAATTGTGTGTTATATATGGTGATCCTTCTGATATCCGAATTGGATCCGTAACTTCCTATTTGTGAAAAAAAAAGAGGAAAGACAAGCTGTCTAATATCACTCCTCCTCCATTAGTTGATACTTCAAGGGGGTTACTTGGAATGAAAGAACAAAAATGGATTCATGAAGGTTTAATTATTGAATCACTTCCCAACGGTATGTTCCGGGTTCGTTTAGATAATGAAGATCTGATTCTAGGTTATGTTTCAGGAAAGATCCGACGTAGTTTTATACGGATACTACCAGGAGATAGAGTCAAAATCGAAGTAAGTCGTTATGATTCAACCAGAGGGCGTATAGTTTATAGACTCCGTAACAAAGATTCGAACGATTAGGTGGCTTTTTCAACATTCTCTTCATGGGGATTACAATTCGAGGTTCAAAATTTCAAGAGACTTATTTTCTTCCAAAGCAAAGAGTAGATTCAGAATTAAGGTAAGGAAGAACAAATATGAAAATAAGGGCCTCCGTTCGTAAAATTTGTGAAAAATGTCGACTGATCCGTAGGCGGGGACGAATTATAGTAATTTGTTCCAACCCGAGACATAAACAAAGACAAGGATAATCTTTCTAAAAAGGGACTCTCTAAAGAATCCGATGTACAAATAAAGAATCTGTTTTGACATGAAATGGATATATCCGTATATCTCTAACTCATATTTATGAGATGATAAAATATGGCAAAACCTATACCAAGAATTGGTTCACGTAGAAACGGACGTATTGGTTTACGTAAGAGTGGACGTAGAATACCAAAGGGAGTTATTCATGTTCAAGCAAGTTTCAACAATACCATTGTGACTGTTACAGATGTACGAGGTCGAGTGGTTTCTTGGTCTTCTGCCGGTACTTGTGGATTCCGGGGTACAAGAAGAGGGACACCATTTGCTGCTCAAACCGCAGCAGGAAATGCTATTCGTACAGTAGTGGATCAGGGTATGCAACGAGCAGAAGTCATGATAAAAGGTCCTGGTCTCGGAAGAGATGCAGCATTACGAGCCATTCGTAGAAGTGGTCTACAATTAAGTTTTGTACGGGACGTAACCCCTATGCCACATAATGGATGTAGACCTCCTAAAAAAAGACGTGTGTAGAAATAAGAATGGAACAGATTTCAAGAGAAATAAATGATTCAATGATCTGATCAAATAATATTACTATGGTTCGAGAGGAAATAGCAGTATCTACTCGGACACTACAGTGGAAGTGTGTTGAATCAAGAGTAGACAGTAAGCGTCTTTATTATGGACGTTTTATTTTGTCTCCGCTTATGAAAGGTCAAGCCGATACGATAGGCATCGCGATGCGAAGGGCTTTGCTTGGAGAAATAGAAGGAACATGTATCACACGTGCAAAATCTGAGAAGATACCACACGAATATTCTACCATAGTAGGTATTGAAGAATCAGTACATGAAATTTTAATGAATTTGAAAGAAATTGTATTGAGAAGTAATCTGTATGGAACTCGCGACGCATTTATTTGCGTCAGGGGTCCTGGATACGTAACTGCTCAAGACATCATCTCACCACCTTCTGTGGAAATCGTTGATACTACACAGCATATAGCTAGCCTGACAGAACCAATTGATTTGTGTATTGGATTACAAATCGAGAGGAATCGCGGATATCGTATGAAAACACCAAATAACTCTCAAGATGGAAGTTATCCTATAGATGCTGTATTCATGCCTGTTCGAAATGCGAATCATAGTATTCATTCTTATGGGAATGGGAATGAGAAACAAGAGATACTTTTTCTCGAAATATGGACGAATGGGAGTTTAACTCCTAAAGAAGCACTTCACGAAGCCTCCCGGAATTTGATTAATTTATTTATACCTTTTCTAGATGCGCAAGAAGAGGACATCCAATTAGAGGACAATCAAAACAAGGTTACTTTACCTTTTTTTACCTTTCATGATAGATTAACTAAACTAAGGAAAAACAAAAAAGAAAAAGAAATAGCATTGAAATGTATTTTTATTGACCAATCAGAATTGCCTCCCAGGACCTATAATTGCCTCAAAAGGTCCAATATACATACATTATTGGACCTTTTGAATAACAGTCAAGAAGATCTTATGAAAATGGAACATTTTCAGATAGAAGATGTAAAACAGATATTGGACATTCTACAAAAGCATTTCGCAATTGATTTACCTAAGAATAAGTTTTAAATCCATTGGAATTATTTCATCTTTTTTTTTTTTAATCTAAAAAGAAAATGGATTTTGAATCTTCAACACAGTCCATATATTCGGACTAGATCCAGAAAGATAAAAATAGAATAGATGTATCTAGGGAATAATCGCTTCAAAGCAAATCCTCCCTAGATACATACGTCGTGATATTCTATTTTATTTTATTTCATGGTTGAATCAATTTAAAAAAGACCTAAAGTTAGAGATTTATCAATAGGTAATGTTGCTCCAATACCCAACCAAAGGGCTACCGCGATACCGATCAAAAAGACGGTTGTAGCTACTGGACGACGAAATGGGTTTTGGAATTTATTAACATTCTCCAAAAAAGGTACTGTCAATAATCCCGCAGGTACTGAAACCATTAAAAGAACACCCAATAACTTATTGGGTACTGTACGGAGT